TGTGCGTAATTAGGAAAAAATTGGCGCTTATATACTTACCTCCTTATGGAGTGCCATTTGAGTATTGGAAATGTGATAAATTTAAAATAATATCTAGGGGAAAGCGTGTTAAAAATGGTGGTAACTATATAAGGGGGAAAATATGAGGGGGGGGGAAATAGATTATAGGGTTGACTCATGAAATAATAACTATGTCCTGTGACCATTGACTGCCATGCCCTGCGCCTACCATTATGGGGATGCTCAAGATGCAGTTAAGTCCAGCTACAATTTATGCTCCGGGTCGGGGCCTCAGACGGCCAATGCTGAGTCCAAGCATCCCCCAAAAATTAAAAATACCAAATGTATGACACCACAGTTATGTGTGAGCATGGGCTGATTAGTCATTAGTCCATCGAGATGTCTTATTTAAGAGGAAAGAGTGGGCGATTTTAGGTGAGATGGCCCTGAAGAAAGAACCAGATGTCTGATAAAATTCATTAAATAGCTACCCCCACAGTTTATGGGCCCGGAGCGAGAAGAGGGATCCCTGCCTAGCGGGTTGTTGGTTTCACGCGGCATGGTAATTAAGCTCGTGATCTAGGGGACGGGATACGCATGTTGACAAGGATTGATTTGACTCAATGCGCTATGTACGATGAACAATACTATGTACTATGTACTATAAATAATGGGGGGTACATGCTTATAAGCATGGGGAATGTAATGTAATGTACTATTATACATAGTATGTCCTAATACATTAATTTTATGTACTATAAGCGCATGCAATGCATTGCATGTCATGTTGTGTAGAAAATGGTATGTTGGGTGTAAATTGGATGTTGAGTAGAAAGCTGTATTGAATTATTAAAATTTTTGGAAATTTAATACTAATAAAGTTCTTGATTTTTATGGAACTATATTAATAAAGGCATCAGGGAATAGTTTAAATAGAACTTCAGCTTTGGGTGTTGATAGTGGGGCTATGGCTTCTTCCTTGAGTCTTAGGGAGGTTAATTACTCTCCTTTTCTGATTTACAAGACCAGTGTATTCAGTATACTACAAAGACTTATCTTCATTTTAGGAGGTTATTTTCGATTGAGCTGATAATTGGTATAAGAATTAGGATAATAAGAAAGTATAGAATAGATGCTAGTTGTCCGATAATAATAAAGGGGTATTCAACTGGTTGTCCTCCGATTCATGTAAGTGTTAGTAGGTCTGCCACTAAGATTCAGAATAAGCATTGGCTAAATGGTCGGAATATTATGCTGCGTTGTTTGGATGTGTGGAGGAGGGGTATAAGAATTAGGATCAGGATGGATGAAGCTAGGGCTAAGACTCCTCCTAGTTTATTGGGAATTGATCGTAGGATTGCGTATGCAAATAGGAAATACCATTCGGGTTTAATATGGGGAGGTGTATTGAGTGGGTTTGCTGGGGTATAGTTGTCTGGGTCTCCAAGCATATCTGGTGCAAATAGCACTAGTAGTATTAGGAATATAATTAGAAGAATAATACCTAGAGTATCTTTAATGGTATAGTAAGGGTGGAAGGGAATTTTATCTGCATCTGATGGAATTCCTGTTGGGTTATTGGATCCTGTTTCGTGAAGGAAGAGTAGGTGAACTATAGCAAGTGCTGCAATGATAAATGGGAGAATAAAGTGGAAAGCGAAAAATCGGGTTAGGGTTGCTTTATCTACTGAAAAGCCTCCTCAAATTCATTCGACTAGATTTGTACCAATGTAAGGGATTGCTGAGAGGAGGTTGGTAATAACTGTTGCTCCTCAGAATGATATCTGTCCTCATGGTAGGACGTATCCCACAAATGCTGTGGCTATAACTGTAAATAGGAGGATTACTCCAATGTTTCATGTTTCTAAAAAGGTATATGATCCGTAATACAGACCTCGTCCTACATGTAAAAATAAGCAAATAAAAAATATTGATGCTCCATTTGCGTGCATATATCGAATAATTCAGCCGTAGTTGACGTCTCGACAGATATGAGTGACAGAGGAGAATGCTGTTATTGTATCAGATGTATAGTGTATTGCTAAGAATAAGCCCGTGAGAATTTGTAGAATTAAGCAGACTCCTAGCAAAGAGCCGAAGTTCCATCAGGATGAAATATTTGATGGGGTTGGGAGGTCAATGAATGCGTTGTTTACAATTTTTATTAATGGGTGAGTTTTTCGGATGTTGATCATTAGTGTTCTTGTAGTTGAATGACAACGATGGTTTTTCATATCATTAGTCATGGTTAGATTCCATGTGAGAATAATGATAACATACATTGTATTTATCTTAAGTATTATTTTTGTGCTTGGTTTTGTAGGATTTTCTTCGAAACCTTCGCCTATTTATGGGGGGTTAGGTTTAATTGTGAGTGGTGGGGTTGGTTGTGGTATTGTATTAAATTTTGGTGGGTCTTTTCTGGGTTTAATGGTATTTTTAATTTATTTAGGGGGGATAATGGTAGTTTTTGGTTATACAACGGCAATAGCTACAGAGCAATATCCTGAGATTTGGGTGTCTAATAAGACCGTATTAGGGGCGTTTATTACTGGTCTGTTAATGGAAGTTATAATGGTTTATTATGTGTTAAAGGATGAAGAGGTGGAGATTGTGTTTCAATTTAATGGGCTAGGGGATTGAGTTATTTATGATACGGGTGATTCCGGATTTTTTAGTGAGGAGGCTATAGGAATTGCGGCTCTTTACAGTTATGGTACTTGATTGGTTATTGTGACTGGGTGATCTTTGTTAATTGGTGTAGTGGTTATTATGGAGATTACTCGTGGAAATTAAATAGAGTTATGCTAATAATAATTGTAATTAGGAAGGAGAGGAAATATAGTTTGATCAAGCCTTTTTGGTTTGTAACCATAATTGATATTTTCATTTGAATAAGTGAAGTTGTTTTTGGTAAGATACTTTCAAGTCAAATTAAGTCTAGGAGAGAGGATGCTGATTTTTGGCTTATTATTAAATTTATATAGGGAGTTAGGCGGTGTATAATTGTAGGGAAATATCCTAGTATATTAGAGAATTTAAAAATGTTTGTTGGGTAATTAAATTTTAGATTTTGGGTTATATTGCTGATTTCTAGTGCTAAAATAAAGCCTAAGATTGTTACTGTTAGGGCTGTTATTTTTAAATAATAAGGTATTGTTAGTTGGGGAATTGTTATTGGAGGAATGTTGTTGGAGATAATGAATCCCGCGAAAAGGCTTCCAATTATTAGGCGCTTAATGGAATTTATTAGAAAGGGGTTATTTTCATTAATGGAAATCAGGGTTGGAAATCGGGGTTGTCCTAAGAGTGCAAAGAAAATAATGCGGGTGCTGTAAATGGCTGTGAAAGAGGTGGCAATTAGTGTTATTAAGAGGGCTCAGGCGTTGGTGTACGACGTATTGGCAGCTTCAATAATTAGGTCTTTAGAGTAAAATCCAGTGAGGAAGGGTATTCCTGTTAGTGCAAGGCTGCCGATAATTAGGGCTGTTGTGGTGAATGGTATGGCTTTAAATAGACCTCCTATTTTCCGAATATCCTGCTCATCATTTAGGCTATGGATAATAGAGCCGGAGCATATGAATAGTATAGCTTTAAAAAAGGCATGGGTGCAGATGTGAAGGAATGCTAGGTAGGGTTGGTTAATACCAATTGTTACTATTATAAGGCCTAGTTGGCTGGATGTGGAAAAAGCGATGATTTTTTTGATATCATTTTGGGTTAGAGCGCATATTGCTGTGAATAGGGTAGTGATAGCTCCCAGGCATAACAGAATAGATTGTGCGAACTTATTATTTTCTGTCAGTGGGTGAAAGCGGATAAGTAAGAAAATTCCTGCTACTACTATTGTGCTTGAGTGGAGTAGTGCTGAGACGGGAGTGGGACCTTCTATAGCAGAGGGTAGTCATGGGTGTAGGCCAAATTGGGCGGATTTTCCAGTTGCGGCTAGTGCAAGGCCCATCAGGGGCATATTAGAGTCGTTTGGGTTTAGTATGAAGATTTGTTGAAAGTCTCAGGCGTTGAGATTTGTGAGGAACCATGCTATTGCTAGAATAAAACCGATGTCACCGATGCGATTATATAGGATTGCTTGTAGGGCTGCTGTATTTGCATCTGATCGTCCGTATCATCATCCAATGAGTAAGAATGATATAATTCCTACACCTTCTCATCCAATAAATAGTTGGAACAGATTATTTGCTGTAACGAGAATGAGCATGGTAATAAGAAACAGAAGAAGGTATTTGAAGAATTGATTAATATTGGGGTCTGAGTATATGTATCATATTGAAAATTCTATAATGGATCACGTGACGAATAATGCTACTGGTACAAATATTATTGAGAAGTAATCTATTTTGAAGCTGAGTGTCAGTTTAATAGTTTGGATAGTTAATCAGTGTCAGTTTGAGATAATTATTTCTTGGCCAGTGTGAATAAATATTATTATGGGAATTATACTGGTGATAAAAGCATAAAAGATAGTTGTTTTTACGTAGAGTGGATAGTTGGAAATTTTATAGTCATCAGAGCTTGTAGCTATGATGGGGATAGTTAATAATAGTAGGGTAAGTAGTGCAAAGGAAGAGAATAGGTTTATTACTTTTATTTGGAGTTGCACCAATTTTTTGGTTCCTAAGACCAACGGATTTCTGTCATCCTCTAAAAGTTCGAAAAAGCCGTGTTATTACACACGGGAGCATAGAGTTAGCAGTTCTTGCATACTTTTTCGGTAAATAAGAAGGTACAGGCTTCTATCATTAGATTCACAATCTAATGTTTTTTTTAAACTATATTTACAGTACAAAGGTCCTAGAATAATTTTTGGGTTTAGTGATAGTAGTAGTAGGGGTAGTATGTGTAATGATATGAGAGCATTTTCTCGTGTGAAGGAGGGTGAGATATTATTAATATGATGGGTATATTTGCCTCGTTGTGTTGTGATTAATATATAAAGGGAATATAAAGCGGTAATTACTATGTTTAGTCCCATTAAAATAATTGTGATGTTTGATCATGAAAAGGAAGATATTACTACAAATAGTTCTCCAATTAGGTTAATTGTTGGAGGGAGGGCTAGGTTAGTTAGGCTTGCTAGAAGTCATCAGGTAGCTATAAGTGGGAGAAAGGTTTGTAGGCCTCGGGCTAGAATTATTGTTCGGCTGTGAATTCGTTCGTAGTTGGAATTTGCTAGGCAAAAAAGTATAGATGAAGTGAGGCCGTGAGCAATTATTAGGGCTGTGGCTCCCATATAGCTTCAAGGTGTTTGAATGAGGATGGCTACAATAACAAGTGCTATATGACTGACGGAGGAATAAGCAATTAGTGATTTAAGGTCTGTTTGGCGGAGGCAGATCGAGCTGGTTATAATTATGCCTCATAGGGATAATATAATAAAGGGATATGCCATAAATTCAGTGAGTGGATTTAAGAATGTTGTGATTCGTAGTATACCATATCCCCCTAATTTTAGTAGAATTGCTGCAAGGACCATGGAGCCTGCGATGGGGGCTTCTACATGGGCTTTAGGCAGTCAAAGATGGAGGCCATATAGTGGTATTTTTACTATAAAGGCTATTATGCATGCTAGTCATATGAAAACGTTTGATCAGGAGTTGGATATGGGTTGTACTCAGTATTGGAGTACTAGAAAGTTTAGGGATCCGGTGATGTTTTGGAGATAGACTAATGCGACTAGTAGTGGGAGAGAGCCTATTAGTGTATAAAATAGGAAATAGAGACCGGCGTTTAGGCGTTCTGTTTGGTTTCCCCATCGGGTAATGATGATAAGTGTTGGGACTAGTGTTGCTTCGAATAAAATATAGAAGAAAATTAGTTCTATAGCAGTAAAAGTTATAATTAAGAATAATTGGAGTAGGATTAATATGGTAATATATAGTTTTTTTCGAGTAATATTTTCTTTTGATAGGTGGTGTTGGCTAGCTATTAATATTAAGGGAAGAAGTCATATGGTTAGAATTAATAGTGGTGTTGATAAGGAGTCAGAAAAGAATACTAATGAGAAGTTGAGGCTATTGTCGCTGAATTGATTTATGAGGAGAAGGCTTGTGAGGCTAATTAATAGACTATGAGTTGTAGAATTAATTCAAATTATATTGCCTTTTGATAATCAGGTCAGGGGTATAAGTATCATTGTGGGGATAATATATTTTAGCATTGAAGTAGATTAAGATTTTGAACATAATCAGTACCGTATGTATTTGATACTATAACTAGTAATGATAACCCTAGTGCTGCCTCGCAGGCTGCAAAGACTAATAAAATAATGGGTATTATACTTGCTAGGGTAAAGTGTAAATTTAGAATCGTTAAGGAGGCTATTACGAAGAGGGATAATATTATTCCTTCTAAGCATAAGAGAGAGGATATAAGGTGAGATCGGTATATTAATAGTCCTGCTAGGGCTACTATGAATGCTGTTATAATATTCATATATACTAAAGACATTTGGTAATTATGAAGTTAATCATAATCTAATGAGTCGAAATCATTTATTTTATATTAAACTAAATACCATACTCAGTTCATTCTAGTCCTTTTTGGGTTCATTCATAGGCTAGACTTGCGGCTAATAATAAAATTAAGAGGAGGGCTATAGTAAGTATTGTACCTAGGTTGTTTGTTTGGGAGGCTCATGGAAGTGGTAGGAGGAGTGCAATTTCTAGATCAAAAAGAAGAAATGTAATGGCTACTAGGAAAAATTTTATGGAGAAGGGTAGGCGGGCTGATCCTATGGGGTCAAATCCACACTCGTATGGACTTGTTTTTTCTGAATATACGTTTAATTGGGGAAGTCAGAATGCGATAATAACAAGTAGTGAGGCTAGTGTAAAGTTGGTTAGAAGGGCTAGCACTAGGTTTATTATTCTTTTTCGGGTTGTACCGAAACTAACTGATTGGAAGTCAGTTGTACTAATTAATACTAAAAGAATATGAGCCTCATCAATAGATAGATACGTAAAGGAATAATCATACTACATCTACAAAGTGCCAGTATCAGGCAGCAGCCTCAAAGCCGAAATGATGATTGGAAGTAAAATGAAATTTTAATTGGCGAAAGAAGCAGACAATCAAGAATGTAGACCCAATAATGACATGTAGGCCGTGGAAGCCTGTAGCTACGAAGAAAGTCGAGCCATAAATTCCGTCTGAGATAGTGAAAGGTGCTTCGTAGTATTCTGAGGCTTGTAATAGTGTGAAGTAAATGCCTAGTGTGATAGTAATAAATAAGGCTTGTAATATATGATTACGGTTTCCTTCTATAAGGCTGTGGTGAGCTCAGGTGATAGAGACTCCTGAGGCTAGTAAAACGGAGGTATTGAGTAGTGGGACTTCTAGGGGATTAAGTGGGTGAATGCCTGTTGGGGGTCAGCACCCACCTAATTCGGGTGTTGGGGCAAGGCTTGAGTGGTAAAATGCTCAGAAAAACCCGGTGAAAAATAAGACTTCAGAGATAATAAAAAGGATTATTCCGTATCGGAGGCCTTTTTGGACGGTTGGAGTGTGGTGTCCTTGAAAAGTACTTTCTCGAATAATGTCTCGTCATCATTGATATATCGTAAGTGTATTTGTTGTTAGGCCAAGTGTTAATAGGATTATTGAGTTAAAATGGAATCATATGATTAAGCCAGAAGTTATTAGTAGGGCTGATAAAGCTCCTGTTAGGGGTCAGGGACTTGGGTTAACTATGTGATAAGCATGGGTTTGGTGTGTCATTATGTGTTGTCATGCAAGTAAAGGCTGACTAGAAGAGTAAATACATATGCTTGAATTATGGCTACTGCAAATTCAAGGATTGTGAGTAGTACTAGAACAATAAATGTGATTAAGGCTATTGTAGTACTGATGCTTATTAGTGCAAGTGTAGCTCCTCCAATTAGGTGAATTAGCAGGTGTCCTGCAGTAATATTGGCTGTTAATCGTACGGCTAAGGCGATTGGTTGAATAAAAAGGCTAATAGTTTCAATAATAACTAGTATAGGAATTAATGGAGTTGGGGTTCCTTGTGGAAGAAAATGAGCAAATGATGCTTTAGCTTTATTGCGGAAACCTGTAACTACAGTTCCTGCTCACAGGGGGATGGCTATGCCTAAATTTATTGACAATTGTGTGGTTGGTGTAAATGAGTGGGGTAGTAGGCCCAGTAGATTTGTGGACCCAATAAATAGAATTAAAGATATGAGTATTAATGCTCATATTTGTCCTTTGGCATTGTGAATTCCTATTATTTGCTTTGATACGAGTTGAAGTATTCATTGTTGGAGGGAAATAAAGCGATTATTTACTAGACGATTTGATGTTGGAAATAGTAGACTAGGGAATATAACGATGAGAGTAGCGAGTGGAAGGCCTAGAATTATTGGGGTAATAAAAGAGGCAAATAAATTTTCGTTCATTTTGTTTCTCAAGGGGTGTTTTGTTTTTGTGTTTTGGCTAATGTCGGTTCTGGATTAAAATAGAAATTGTGTTTTGAAATTTTTAGTTGAAAGATAATGAAGAGAGTTAGGAATATTGATATAATTATTATAAGTCATGTGGATGTGTCTAGTTGTGGCATTTCATTAAGGAGAGTATTGTGCTCTCAGTCTCTAGCTTAAAAGGCTAGTGCTATTTTAGCTTCTTAATGATTTTATAGTATTGATGCAGATCATTTTTCGAAATAATTTAAGGGAACTAGTTCAAGAACAATGGGTATGAAGCTATGATTTGATCCGCAGATTTCGGAGCATTGTCCGTAGTATAGACCTGGTCGAGTCGATATAAGAGTTGTTTGGTTCAGGCGGCCTGGGATTGCGTCCGTTTTTAGTCCTAGGGAGGGTACAGCTCAAGAGTGCAGTACGTCTTCAGAGGAGACTAGTATTCGGATTGTTATTTCTATTGGTAAAACAACTCGGTTGTCTACTTCTAGTAGTCGCAGTTCTCCTGGTTTTAATTCTGATGTTGGAATCATATAGGAGTCAAAGCTTAGGTCTTCATAATCTGTGTACTCATAACTTCAATATCACTGATGTCCTATAGTTTTTACTGTGAGAGATGGATTATTAATCTCGTCTATCATATATAAGATTCGTAAAGATGGGAGAGCAATTAAAATTAGGATGATAGCTGGTAGAATTGTTCAGACTGTCTCTACTTCTTGGGCGTCTATTGTGCTAGTATGTGTTAATTTTGTTGTTAACATTAGTGAAATAATATAGAGTACTAGCGAGCTGATTAGAAAAACAATTATTAATGTGTGATCATGGAAATGCAGTAATTCTTCTATAATAGGTGATGTTGCATCTTGGAAACCTAGCTGTATGGGATAAGCCATATGAGGTGTACGGGTTTTTCACCTGTAACTTAACCTTGACAAAGTTATATAATATTTTACTAACACCTCATTAATTGAGAAAGACATAGTGGTTATGATGTTGGCTTGAAACCAGCTATGGGGGGTTCGATTCCTTCCTTTCTTATTTTAAGTTAATATACGTAGGTTCTTCAAATGTATGATATGGCGGAGGGCATCCGTTTAATCACTCTAAATTTGTTGTTGTTAATTCTACGATTGAGACTTCTCGTTTGGATGCGAACGCTTCTCAGATAATAAAGATTATTAATATAACTGCTGTTAAAGAAATGAATGAGCCTATGGATGAGATAGTATTTCACATTGTGTATGCGTCTGGATAATCAGAATAGCGTCGTGGCATACCGGACAATCCTAGGAAATGTTGTGGAAAGAAAGTTATATTTACGCCTACAAATATAATTACAAAGTGAATTTTGGCTCATGTGTCATTGAGTGTATATCCTGAGAATAATGGAAATCAATGAACAAACCCTCCTATAATAGCAAATACGGCTCCTATTGACAGTACATAATGGAAATGTGCAACTACATAATATGTGTCATGAAGGACAATGTCTAGAGAAGAGTTGGCAAGAACAATTCCGGTTAAGCCTCCAACTGTAAAAAGGAAAATAAAGCCTAAAGCTCATATTATGGCAGGTGATCATTTAATATTGCCTCCGTGAAGTGTTGCTAATCAACTAAAGACTTTTACTCCAGTTGGGATAGCAATAATCATGGTAGCTGATGTGAAATAGGCTCGTGTGTCAACATCTATTCCAACTGTGAATATATGGTGGGCTCATACGATGAATCCTAGAAATCCAATTGATATTATAGCTCAGACCATTCCTATGTACCCGAATGGTTCTTTTTTTCCTGAGTAATATGTTACGATGTGGGAAATTATACCGAAACCGGGTAAAATAAGGATATATACTTCAGGGTGACCAAAAAATCAGAACAAGTGTTGGTATAAAATAGGGTCTCCGCCTCCCGCTGGATCAAAGAAGGTTGTATTTAAATTTCGATCTGTTAATAATATTGTAATTCCGGCCGCTAGTACAGGGAGGGAAAGAAGCAGTAATACAGCAGTAACTAGTACGGATCACACGAATAGAGGAGTTTGGTATTGTGACATAGCAGGGGGTTTTATATTGATAATTGTTGTAATAAAGTTAATGGCCCCTAAAATTGAAGAGACGCCTGCTAGGTGTAAAGAAAAAATAGTCAGGTCTACTGAAGCCCCTGCGTGAGCTAAATTACCAGCTAGAGGAGGATATACAGTTCAGCCTGTTCCTGCGCCAGCTTCAATTATAGATGATGCTAGAAGCAGTAAAAAAGAGGGAGGAAGGAGTCAAAAGCTTATATTGTTTATTCGAGGGAATGCCATATCTGGAGCACCAATTATTAAGGGAACCAGTCAATTACCAAATCCTCCAATTATAATTGGTATTACTATAAAGAAAATTATTACGAATGCATGTGCGGTTACGATTACATTATAAATTTGGTCATCTCCAAGCAGGGTGCCAGGTTGGCCTAGTTCAGCGCGAATTAATAGGCTTAAGGCTGTACCTACTATGCCTGCTCAAGCACCAAATAGTAGGTATAGAGTACCGATATCTTTATGATTAGTTGAAAACAATCAGCGGTTAACGAACATAGGTAAAATGGCTGAGTGAAGCATTAGACTGTAAATCTAAAGACAGAGGTTAAATATCCCTCTTTTTACCAAGTCCTGTGGTGAAATTTCATGTTGAATTGCAAATTCAAAGAAGCAGCTTCAAACTCTGCCGGGGCTTCTCCCGCCTTTTTTTTTTCGCGGCGGGAGAAGTAGATTGAAGCCAGTTGATTAGGGTATTTAGCTGTTAACTAAAGTTTCGTGGGGGTGGAGCCCACCAATCTAGTGAGGATTTAGCTTAATTAAAGTGGTTGATTTGCATTCAATTGATGTGAGATATGGTCTTGCAATCCTTATCAGGAGTTAAGTATATTGTACTTGCTTAGGGCTTTGAAGGCTCTTGGTCTAGGTTAACCTAAACTCCTATTCTAAGATTGATAGAATTGGTGTAAGTGGTAATAGTATAGTAGATAGAACAACCATTGTAGGTAAAAGGGGCATTTGTTTTGTGGTGAAAAATTGTCATTTTATTTTTATGTTATTTGTAGAGGGAAACATTGTTAGTGCGGTGGAGTATGTGAGTCGTATGTAAAAATATAGGTTTAGTAGTGCTGTAATTGCTATGAGAGTAGGTAGGATGAGGCTATCGTTTTTTGTTATTTCTTGGATGATTATTCATTTTGGTATAAATCCTGATAGTGGGGGGAGTCCTCCTATTGATAGGAGGGTGATGAGGATTAGAACAGTTATTACGGGTATTTTATTTCAGGTATGTGATAGTGATAATGTTGTGGTGGTTGAGTTGGCCATAAATAGTGAAAATATGGTAGAAGTTATAATAATATAAATGATTAGGTTTAGTAGTGTTATTGTGGGATTATATGGTAGAACCGCTGTTATTCAGCCTATGTGGGCAATTGATGAATATGCCATAATTTTTCGTAGTTGGGTTTGGTTTAGTCCTCCTCAGCCTCCAATTATGATTGATAGAATAGAAATGGTCAAGATTATGTTTAGATTGATTGATGGGGAGATTTGATATAGAACGGATATGGGTGCTAATTTTTGCCATGTAAGTAGAATTAGGCCTGATGATAGGGGAATTCCTTGTGTTACTTCTGGGACTCAGAAATGGAATGGGGCTATTCCTAGTTTTATGGTGAGAGCCATTGTTATGAGTATTGATGCTACTGGGTTAAATAGTTTTATTACGGTTCATTGGCCTGAGAATATTAGGTTAATAATGACGGCTATTATTAGTAACATTGAGGCTGTTGATTGGGTTAAGAAATATTTGGTTGATGCTTCTGTGGCTCGTGGGTTATGCTTTTTTATTATGATAGGGATGATGGCGAGCATGTTTATTTCGAATCCGATTCAGACAAGTAGTCAGTGGGAGCTAATTATAACAATAATAGTACCTAATATTATTGTTAATAGGATAAGGATAAAGATGATTGGGTTTATTAGTACGGGAAGGGTATAAACCAACATTTTCGGGGTATGGGCCCGATAGCTTAATTAGCTGACCTTACTATTAGAATTTGGTGTATTTGGAAGCACAAAGAGTTTTGGATTCTTGGGAGTAGGTTCAATTCCTATAGTTCTAGAAATAAGAGGGCTTAAACCTCTATTATTTACTCTATCAAAGTAACTCTTTTGTCAGACATATTTCTTATGTTTGAGGGGGGATGCTTGATATAAAAATGGGTAGTGATACATGTCATATGCATAAGGCTAGTGTTAAGGGTAAAAAGTTTTTTCATAGTAGGTGTATTAGTTGGTCGTAGCGAAATCGAGGATAGGATGCTCGGATTCATAAAAAGGAAATTGTTAGTAGTAGGGATTTAATGGTGAAATTGATTGTGTAAAGTTCTGGTAGGATTGGGTTGTGAAATGCTCCTAAGAATAAAATTGTTGTAAAAATATTTATCATAATAATATTTGCATATTCTGCTATGAAAAATAAGGCAAACGGTCCTGCTGCATATTCTACGTTAAAGCCGGAGACTAGCTCTGATTCACCTTCGGTGAGGTCAAAAGGAGCTCGGTTTGTTTCTGCTAGTGTTGAGATAAATCATATTATTGCTAAGGGTCATGCTGGGAAAATAAGTCATACTTGTTCTTGTGTAATAATTAAAGTGGAGAGTGTGAAAGACCCATTTATTAGGAGGACGGATAATAGGATAATTGCTAGTGTTACTTCGTATGAAATTGTTTGTGCTACTGCCCGTAGGGCCCCGATTAGTGCGTATTTGGAATTAGAGGCTCAGCCTGATCAGAGAATAGAATATACGGCTAGGCTTGATATTGCTAGTATAAATAGGACTCCTAGGTTTATATTAATGAGAGGATATGGCATGGGTAGGGGAATTCATATGGTTAGGGCTAGACTTAAGGCTAGAATAGGGGCTAAAATAAATATTGAGATTGAGGATGTGGCGGGTCGTAGTGGTTCTTTAATGAAAAGTTTGATAGCATCTGCAATAGGTTGGAGTAGGCCGTAGGGGCCTACAACGTTTGGGCCTTTACGAAATTGTATATATCCTAGGACTTTTCGTTCTACTAGTGTGAGGAATGCCACGGCTAAGAGAATAGGAATAATTAGTATTAAAATGTTGATTATGAACATTTTGTTAAGGAGAGGATTTGAATCTCTGATTATAAAGTTTTAAGTTTTACGCAATTACCGGGCTCTGCCACCTTAACAAAGCCCTTTTCTAGGGCAAGTTTTGTTTGTGGAGTTAATTAAGATGATATCATTAACTAATTTAAGGCGCTTGTTTGAAGTTGGCCTTATTTCTCTGGTCCTTTCGTACTGGGAGAAATACATAATAGATAGAAACCGACCTGGATTACTCCGGTCTGAACTCAGATCACGTAGGACTTTAATCGTTGAACAAACGAACCTTTGATAGCGGTTGCACCATCGGGATGTCCTGATCCAACATCGAGGTCGTAAACCCTATTGTCGATATGGACTCTTGAATAGGATTGCGCTGTTATCCCTAGGGTAACTTGTTCCGTTGATCAATTTTTTGGATCAATAAACGATTGTGTGATTCGACTTGTAGGTCTAGTCTTTAAAATCGCTCGGAGGATTTCTTGTTCTCCGAGGTCACCCCAACCAAAGCTGTTGGCCCATGAAGAGTGTTGTTGTTTCCTTAGCGATGAAATTTATTTCTTTGGGTCAAGTAGTTAAAGCTCCATAGGGTCTTCTCGTCTTATTAATGTATTCCCGCCTCTTCACGGGAAGGTCAATTTCACTGATTGGAAGCAAGAGACAGTAAAACCCTCGTGTGGCCATTCATACAAGTCCCTATTTAGAGAACAAGTGATTATGCTACCTTTGCACGGTCAGGATACCGCGGCCGTTTAACGGTTGTCACTGGGCAGGCAGTGCCTCCAATACTGGTCATGCTGGAGGTGATGTTTTTGGTAAACAGGCGGGGTTTAGTGTTTGCCGAGTTCCTTTTGCTTCTTTTAATCTTTCCTTAAACGCATTCCTGTGTCGGATTAACAGTATAGTTAATAAGTTATTTATAGTTAGGTTATTCTTATTTTGCTGTTAATAGTCAGAGTATTATCAGGTACTGACTTAAACTTATGCGGGGAGAAGTTATTTCTTGTTACTCATATTAACATTATTGCTTCTATTTTTAATAGATTAGTCCAGTATTAGATTAGGAGCTGACTGTCTATTATTGGAATTAATATTGTTTTATTGTTGAGCTTTAACGCTTTCTTAATTGGTGGCTGCTTTTAGGCCTACTATGGTTTATATTAAGTTTTACTCTCTAGTCAAGGTTGTATCCATTTCTAAAAGGCTGTACCTTTTTAGACTAACTTTTAAAAATACATTATAATTTGTTCATATTTTTGGTATTTTTAAAGCTGAACTAATATTCATTTTCTGGACAACCAGCTATCACCAGGCTCGTTGGGCGTTTCACCTCTACTTACAAATCTTCTCACTATTTTGCTACATAGATGAGTTGGTTCTCGATAAATTGTTCATAAGTAGCTCGTCTGGTTTCGGGGTACTTAGCTGAAATTCATTTTGTTAAGTTTTTACTAGTTAACTCATTATGCAAAAGGTACAAGGGGTAATCTTTGCTTTTTTGTACTTTAATTTTTTTCTTTCATCATTCCCTTACGGTACTTTCTCTATAGCGCCGTGTTAAAATTTCTATCTCCTATACTTTTGTTGCTAAGTAAATGTTTTATTTTATATTGAATTGATAATTTAGTGTGAATGGGTTTGCGGGCTAGAATTGGTTCAAGATATTCGTGGTGCGTGAAATCTTCTAGGTGTAAACTAGGTGCTTTGCTTAAGCTATATCTTGATTCATCCAAGCACACTTTCCAGTATGCTTACCTTGTTACGACTTGTCTCCTCTAATATGATTAATATATATAAATAAGTTTGAGTATATTGTGCCTACTTGAGGAGGGTGACGGGCGGTGTGTGCGTGCTTCATGGCCTAATTCAACTAAGCACTCTATTCTTAGTTTACTGCTAAATCCTCCTTTGGTTACTAATTTCATAATAACTTTCGTAGTGGATTTTCTTATATTAGAAAATGTAGCCCATTTCTTTCCATTCCATAGGTTACACCTTGACCTAACGTCTTTATGTATTATGATTGTGCTTACTTTTGTACCTTTTTAGGGTTTGCTGAAGATGGCGGTATATAGACTGGATTAGCAAGGAATGGTGAGGTTTATCGGGGTTTATCGATTATAGAACAGGCTCCTCTAGAAGGGTATAAAGCACCGCCAAGTCCTTTGAGTTTTAAGCTATTGCCGGTAGTACTCTGGCGAATAGTTTTGTTTATACAACTATTTGTGTTTAAGGCTAGGCATAGTGGGGTATCTAATCCCAGTTTGGGTCCTAGCTATCGTGTTTCAGCAGCTGTAAAGTTACTTTCGTTGTTTATTTTTATAGCAATTATGGCTTTTTACGGCTTAATTGAGATTTAACTTTATTTAGTATAGTGCTTTAACACGCTTTACGCCGTACGCTTATTAACTTGGGTTAATCGTATAACCGCGGTGGCTGGCACGAAATTTACCAACCCTAATTAATATGACTTAGTCAAACTTTCGTTCATGGCTTAATTTTTATCACTGCTGTCTCCCGTGGGGGTGTGGCTAAGCAAGGTGTCGTGAGCTACGGATGTGTGCTTGATACCAGCTCCTCTTAGTCTTATTAACTTGGAGGGCATTTTCACTGGGGTGCGGATGCTTGCATGTGTAAGTCTATTAAGGGCTAATAGGAAGGCTGGGACCAAACCTATATGTTTATGGAGTTAATATACTCATCTAGGCATTTTCAGTGCCTTGCTTTATTGTTTAAGCTACATTAAC